CATCATTTTGAACCCATTCCATTTGAATTGGTGCTTTCTCCATCATGATTATTGTGAAGAGACATCAATCAAAATTAGCCTTGGACAATTTATTTGTGAAAATGTATGTCTATTTAAATACGAACCACACGTAAAAAAATCTGGTCAAATTTTAATTGTTAATGTCGACTTTTTAGTTATAAGATCGGCTAAGCCTTATTTGGCTACTCCTGGAGCAACTGTTCATGGTCATTATGGGAAAATCCTTTACGAAGGGGATACATTAGTTACATTTATATATGAAAAATCGAGATCTGGTGACATAACGCAAGGTCTTCCAAAAGTAGAACAAATCTTAGAAGTGCGTTCGATTGATTCAATATCGATGAACCTCGAAAGGAGAGTTGAAGGTTGGAACGAGCGTATACCAAGAATTCTTGGGATCCCCTGGGGGTTTTTGATTGGAGCTGAGCTAACCATAGCCCAAAGTCGTATCTCTTTGGTTAATAAGATCCAAAAGGTTTATCGATCCCAGGGGGTACAGATCCATAATAGACATATAGAGATTATTGTACGTCAAGTAACATCAAAAGTGTTGGTTTCAGAAGATGGAATGTCTAATGTTTTTTCGCCTGGAGAATTAATCGGATTGTTGCGAGCGGAACGAGCAGGGCGCGCTTTGGACGAATCGATCTGTTATCGGGCAATCTCATTGGGAATAACAAGAGCCTCTCTGAATACTCAAAGTTTCATATCCGAAGCAAGTTTTCAAGAAACCGCTCGAGTTTTAGCAAAAGCTGCTCTACGAGGTCGTATTGATTGGTTGAAAGGCCTGAAAGAGAACGTTGTTCTGGGGGGGATTATACCTGTTGGTACCGGATTCCAAAAATTTGTGCACCGTTCAAGACAAGACAAAAACATTTATTTGGAAATCAAAAGAAAAAATCTATTCGAGTTGGAAATGGGAGATATTTTGTTACACCATAGAGAATTATTTTGTTCTTACGCGACAAACAATTTCCATGAGACAAATTTACATGAGACATCAGAACAATAATTTATGCGATTTAATGATTCCTAAGAGCGGATTCATTTTCACTTTAACTATCTTTTAACTATACTGGTCTGATTATTGATTTGGTAATAAATAAAATAAGTAATTAAAAAAATTTATGGTTTGTGCCGTGTATCAATGGTCAATCCCCGGTAGAAGGTTCCATCGGAACAATTATTTATTTCAAGGTACCTCGTCTCTTTGTTAATAATACGAAAAAGAAAAAACAAAAAGGAAGTGTGGGAAAAAATGACAAGAAGATATTGGAACATCAATTTGGAAGAGATGATGGAAGCAGGAGTTCATTTTGGTCATGGTACTAAGAAATGGAATCCTAGAATGGCCCCTTACATTTCTGCAAAGCGTAAAGGTATTCATATTACAAATCTCGCTAGAACTGCTCGTTTTTTATCAGAAGCCTGTGATTTAGTTTTTGATGCAGCAAGTAGGGAAAAAAACTTCTTAATCGTCGGTACCAAAAATAAAGCATCGGATTCAGTAGCATCAGCTGCAATAAGGGCTCGGTCTCATTTTATTAATCAAAAATGGCTCGGTGGTATGTTAACGAATTGGTCCACTACGGAAACGAGACTTTATAAGTTCAGGGACTTAAGAGCAGAAGAAAAGATGGGGAAACTCAACCGTCTCCCCAAAAGAGATGCAGCAATGTTGAAGAGAAAATTATCTACCTTGCAAACATATCTCGGTGGGATCAAATATATGACGGGATTGCCTGATATTGTGATCATCGTTGATCAGCAAGAAGAATATACGGCTCTTCGAGAATGTGCCATTTTGGGGATTCCGACGATTTGTTTAATCGATACAAATTGTGACCCAGATCTTGCAGATATTTCGATTCCAGCCAACGATGACGCTATAGCTTCAATTCGATTGATTCTTAACAAATTAGTATCCGCAATTTGTGAAGGTCGTTCTAGCTATATAAGAAATCGTTGATTATGATTAAGATTAAGAATATTAAAATTAGTTAATGTTAATTATTGGGCAACTCCATAGATTTATTGGATCGGTTACTTTTTTTTGAATTTTTGAAAATAGATAAAAAAAAAGAACTGGGGATATTGATATATATTATGATGTTATGTGATTTCTTGGTATCCTAAATATATGATTAATGATTCAAGTTGGTGAGTTGAGAAAGAAATGGTTGAATCAAACTAATTCCTTTTTTGAAGTTCAATTTCTATCAGAGGACAATATGAATGTTATACCATGTTACATTAAAACACTCAAGGGGTTATACGATATATCGGGTGTAGAAGTAGGCCAACATTTCTATTGGCAAATAGGAGGTTTACAAATCCATGCCCAAGTACTTATCACTTCTTGGGTCGTAATTGCTATCTTGTTAGGTTCAGCCATCATAGCTGTTCGGAATCCACAAACCATTCCGACCGACGGTCAGAATTTCTTTGAATATGTCCTTGAATTTATTCGAGACTTGAGCAAAACCCAGATTGGAGAAGAATATGGACCTTGGGTTCCCTTTATTGGAACTATGTTCCTATTTATTTTTGTTTCTAATTGGTCAGGTGCTCTTTTACCTTGGAAAATCATACAGTTACCTCATGGGGAGTTAGCTGCGCCCACGAATGATATAAATACTACTGTTGCTTTAGCTTTACCCACGTCAGTGACATATTTTTATGCAGGTCTTACCAAAAAAGGGTTGGGTTATTTCGAGAAATACATCAAACCAACTCCAATACTTTTACCAATTAACATCCTAGAAGATTTCACAAAACCTTTATCTCTTAGTTTTCGACTTTTCGGGAATATATTGGCTGATGAATTAGTAGTTGTTGTTCTTGTTTCTTTAGTCCCTTCAGTAGTTCCTATACCTGTCATGTTTCTTGGATTATTTACAAGTGGTATTCAAGCTCTTATTTTTGCAACGTTAGCCGCGGCTTATATAGGCGAATCCATGGAGGGTCATCATTGACTAGTTTTCGAAATAGTCTTTTTTTTTTAGCTTATCCCAATTCATGCATGGTTCAAGATAATCTGCTTGGTTGGAGAACATAATAGATATAAATACGTATGAATATATGACCTAGAGTCGTAGGAGAGAAGATGAACGATATTACGGAATTGTAAAAAAAAAAGATGGGTTGGGGAGGTCACACTAGATGTATGTAATGTCTATAAGTCCAGCCACTTTTTGTGTGGGTTTCGAGGAATGATTCTATAATCCGATTCAATATAAAATGTGGCCAGTTTACGTTATGGAAGAAAGAAATGTATATGTAATATGTATATGTAATATTAGATATTCACTAGTTATATAGTCCTATCTATATATAAATAGAAGTCCTTATGCCTTACCTATATACTAACTAACTATATATATATCTAACTATATGCTATATATATATATGTAATATATATATAGCAATATATATAGATAGCAATATATATAGCAAAATAAATAAAAAAAAAGATATATATATATATATATATATATATATGTATTGATATACATATTGATATCGTTATATTGATATATTGATATCGTTGATATCGATCATATTGATATCCATTGCATATATTGATGATTGCATATATTGATTTGGTTGCAGTTTACTGCATTTAGATTAGATGGATTACAAGATAAGTCAAGTCCTTTCTTCTGTTTCATTTGTGATTGTGGATTGGATGAAAAAACAGATGAACTCAAGGATATAGAAGAGTAAAGAACGAAAGATGGAATGAAAGAATGGTTGGAAAGAAAGAAATGCAACAACTAGAGCCGTATGTATATGGATTTACAAAAACTTCATCATGGGTAGAAACAAAAAACGAGATATCGAAGTAGTTCTGACGATTCAGTAATATTATCATTAGTTTTTAGTTACTCCGACCCAATAGATCTTAATGATCAAACTTAATGATAAAATTAAGTAATAATTCATTGGTTGATTGTATCATTAACCATTTCTTTTTTTTGGTGTGAGGAACTTACCATGAATCCACTGATTTCTGCCGCTTCCGTTATTGCTGCTGGATTGGCTGTAGGACTTGCTTCTATTGGACCCGGAGTTGGTCAAGGTACTGCTGCAGGCCAAGCTGTAGAGGGTATTGCGAGACAACCAGAAGCAGAGGGTAAAATACGAGGTACTTTATTGCTTAGTCTAGCTTTTATGGAAGCTTTAACAATTTACGGACTGGTTGTGGCATTAGCGCTTTTATTTGCGAATCCTTTTGTTTAATCTAGAAATGTAAAAAAGTACCTTAGATTACATACTTATTTTACTTTTTTTCTTTATTAACTTGAAATTAAATTGTCGTTTGCTTCTTCGAATTATATCAATTACTCCTATAATTACTTATTTGTTGAGACTCCAGGAAGGACTGCTTTGAGGATGAGGAATTACCAGATCACTCGCTTTCTTCCTTCCCGTCCTTAGCTTAGTACAATGGAAACTTTTTTCCTTTTAGGAAACGTTTCCACAAACGATATATTTTGCAATTGAAATGAGACCTAAGACCTAACCTAAATGAAATTACTAGATTTAATCTATTCCCATTAAAAAGGGGGAAATTCAATTAAAAATAAATAAATTGATCAAAAAAGAAAGGGGCGAGCGAAGTAATAGAAAAAGAACTTTGTTCTTTGTCAGTCCTATCTATAAGAGGAAAGCATATGAAAAATGTAACCGATTCTTTCGTTTTCTCACGCCATTGGCCATCCGCCGGGGGTTTCGGGTTTAATACCGATATTTTAGCAACAAATCCAATAAATCTAAGTGTAGTGATTGGTGTATTGATTTTTTTTGGAAAGGGAGTGTGTGCGGGTTGTGTATTTCAAGAATAGGTTGGATCCATCCGGCTGCATTTTACTTTATTTATAGTTATTTATAGTTATAGTATATTTAGGATAAATAGGAAAAAAGGTGCACGATCTCGACGAATTACTTCTGAATAAATTCAAAAATCATATGTA